AACAGAAGCTCTTATTTTCATATTTGGCATTCCTCATTTTAATTCTGAATCTACTTTTTGGAAGAAAATAGGTTTCTTGAAATTTTTCATCTCGAATCATATTCCCACGAAAGAAGTGTTGAAGTTGATAAAAACACCTAATCTTTCGAATCCTTATTGCGAAGTCGATAAATTATACGTCCTCTGGTTGAATCATAACGACTTACTTCAATTTTTACTCTATCGCCTGGTAGTATCCGTATAAAACTACGTCGGATCTTTCCTGAAACATAACCTAGAATTATATCTTGATTATCTAAGCGAATCCGGAACATACCGTTGGGAAGGGATTCAGTAATTAAACCTTCATGAATCCATTTTTGTTCTTTCATTCCAGGTAAAGCCTCCTTGAAGTATCAACTGATGGAGTAGGAACGATATTAGACAACCCGCCCCTTTTCTTTTTGTTTTCACAAATAAGAAGTTTCGGACCCAATTCGTATATTAGAAGGATTACCATATATAACACAAAACTTCTCCACCAATTCGTTCTAGTCGAGCCTCTCGGTCTGTCATTATACCTCGAGAAGTAGAAATAATTACAATTCCCATCCCACCTAAAATTCTAGGAATTCGTTGGTAATTCGAATAGATTCGTAGACCAGGCCGACTGATTCGTTTTAAATTTAAAAAATTTCTATAAGGCCTTTTCCTATTCCTTCTATGCCGTAGGGTTAAAACCAAAAAAGATTTTTTGGTTTCTTGATGTTTTCTCACGTTTTCGATAAAACCTTCTCGTAAAAGTATTTTAACAATATTTTCAGTGATATTAGTAGATGCTATTCGAACCACCCTTTTTCTATCCATATCAGCGTTTCGTATAGAGGTTATTATGTCAGCAATAGTATCCCTACCCATGGTGAATTAAAATTCTTGGTGCTCCCCAATTTTGATATAATCAACATGTTTTTCTTGTTTTTTACTTATTTGTTTATGAATTTAAATTAAAGGCATATGCATGAGACACAATCTACTATAAATTCTTAATCTCTTTCTTTCAAATACCTTACTATAACATAACCATATGATGGTCTTATCTTATTTTAAAAGACCTTACAATACCTCCGGAGCTAATGAAACTATTTTAGTAAAATTTAACTGTCTCAATTCCCGGGCAATTGCACCAAAAACTCGAGTTCCTTTGGGGTTTCCTTCTTGGTCAATGACAACCGCAGCATTGTCATCATATCGTATTATCATACCGTTATCACGTTTGAGTTCTTTACAAGTACGTACAATTACAGCTCTGACCACCTCTGATCTTGCTAGGGGCATATTTGGCACTGCTTCTTTGATCACAGCAACAATAACGTCACCGATATGAGCATATCGACGATTGCTAGCTCCTATGATTCGAATACACATCAATTCTCGAGCCCCGCTGTTATCCGCTACATTCAAAAGAGTCTGAGGTTGAATCATATCAGTTTTTTAGAATATATTCTTTCAATGCAAAGCAAAGAGTGAAGAAAAAAAAAGAAATATTGTTTGTCCAAAGAAAGAAACCGGCACCCGTGGTTGTTTTTTTATCCCCAAGACCCTTTTCTTTTGATTCTTTTTATCCCGAAATAATAAATTGAGTTCGTATAGGCATTTTGGACGATGCTATTGAAATCGCCCTTCTGGCTATATTTTCTGTTACTCCACCCATTTCATAAAGTATTCGACCTGGTTTAACAACAGCTACCCAATATTCAGGGGATCCTTTCCCCGAACCCATACGTGTTTCTGCGGGTCTTACTGTAACCGGTTTGTCTGGAAATATACGTACCCATATTTTTCCACCGCGGCGTGCATTTCGTGTCATTGCTCGTCGACCTGCTTCTATTTGTCTAGATGTGATCCAAGCAGGTTCAAGTGCCTGAAGAGCATATTTACCGAAAGAAATATGATTACCTCGATAAGATATTCCCTTCATTCTTCCTCTATGTTGTTTACGAAATCTGGTTCTTTTGGGGTTATAGTTGATGGTTGGTTCTGAATTCCATCTCTACTACAGAACTGGACATGAGAGTTTCTTCTCATCCAGCTCCTCGCGAATAATAAAATTTTCAAATTGTCTATTATTCATTTGTATATCTTGTTTTTTTACCTAACTAAACATATTAATATTTCTATTTTAAATTTTTAAATATCGTATTTTTTTGTGTTATAACGAATCTTTTTTTTGTTTTGCTTTTTATCCTATTGTATTGACCAAAAATTATCAATTCAAGAAAATAAAGTTTTCACGGGCGAATATTTACTCTTTTCGGTGCTATTTCAGTTGTAGGGTTAACTCATGACTTTTCTTTTCCCAATAA